TACTATTTCTGCATCTCCCTGACCAAATCCGCCTACATTAGGATTACTTGTCAACGGTTGATCCAATTTGATAGATTCGCCTTCTGAAACAAGAAGTTCTGGCCCCGGAGGGATAATATCAACCACTTGACGTCCATCCGACGCATCCGCTATGGTTATTTCGTATCCCCCCTTTTCTTTTCGTAGGATTTTGCTTACTATACCTGATGCTGTAGCATTATAAACTGTATTGTTACTTTTGCTCCCGTCAGGATAAATCTGGCCCCTTCCCCTGTTTCCACCTACGTATATAGGATATTTTAAGAAGTGAATGTCTTTCTTAGTAGCGGGGTCCGGGGAAAGAATAGGAAAGGTGATTTCACTATATTTCTGACCAGGAACAGGGCCTATGACAAGAATATTTTTTTGATTGGGGCGATAGCTCTGAAAAGACAAATTACCCATCTTTTCTTTTATCTCGGGGGAAATACGATCGGGAGGGGCTAATTCAAAACCCTCTGGTAAAATAAGAACAGCCCCCACATTCAAACCTCCCTTTTTACCATTAGCAAGAACTTGTTTCAGTTGCGTATCATAAGGAATTCGAACAACTGCTTCAAATACAGTATCGGGAAGTACCGCTTGCGGAACCTCAATATCCACTGGTTTATTAGCTAAATGGCAATTGGCGCATACAATACGCCCAGTCGCTTCTCGTGGATTTTCATAACCCTGCTGTGCAAAAATGGGATATGCATTTGAAATGGATGTACGAGTTATTATATATATCATGAGCGATGCGGAAATAGATCGAGTAATCTGTTCCTTTATCCAAGAAAAAGTATTTCTAGTTTGCATGGTCCAATCATTGATCCCGAAAATTTCTACAATAAGTTGGGGTAGGTCACTAATGGAGTTTCCTATCCACGATTCTGTTATTTACTGGAATAATTTGACTCGATTAATCTATAGGAATATAGGATGAATCTCCGGGATGGGTAGAAATAGAAAGGGATTTTCAATGGTACAACTGCAAAGTAAGAAACATTATAATTGGATTAGGTAGATCATTTTTCAGTCATTCATTGAATGATAAATCACTACAAGTGACGGAGATACACGATTTAAATAACGGAAAATCCAATATTTTAAAATTGTATCTAGAATGACTGGAAAAGTGGAAACAAGGCCAGATATAATTTGATCATTATGAACAAATCCAAAATCCTTGTAGACAAAGCCAATCATCAATTCCCAACCATGGGGCGAATGAAATCCGATACATAAATCAGTTAATAAAAGAAGAGAAAAAGCTTTTATTGTGTCACTTAAGTTATATAGGAATTCCTGGGCCCAAGAGTTAAGAATAACAAGTTCTTTATTACCCAAAATAGAATAACCACTTAGAATAATGAAACAGATTATATTTGTCGAGAAGTGCAAAATCGTATGAATACGACCCTCGTTTTGTATCTTGATTAATTGGATTGTTTCTTTGTGAATTCCTATACGAAGGTTTTGTAGATGTGTCTCCGAGTATTCCTTGATCATTTCCTCTAAGAAGAGGAGTTCCTCTAATTCTATGAATTTTTCTAGAATACTCTTTTCTTCAATATCATTCAAAAAAGTTTCGGATTGCCTAGTATTCCACCAATTAGTAACCCACGATTCCAGACTTTTTTGAAATAAGAGAGAAATCCACCAGGGCAAAAATACGATAGATACAAGATATAAAAGAGGAGTGAATGCTTTCTTTTTTGCCATTTTTTCATCTGTGAATTGTTAATGAACCCATCTCATTCGTCAACTCTATGTAATCTAATATTTCTTATTTCTCTCACGCATCAATTCTATTACAAGTTATCGAACCTATGAATCTATTCACTATTTTTATTTGTGATTTCGTAGTTAGGCCTTGAATTAGGCCTTGAATCTAGAAAAAAATACAAAAATAGACGAAAAATTCGAATGAATAAATAATCAAAAAATATTGTTTCCCTATAGTCAAATTTGAAGCACATATCTCCTTTCGATGAATGCCCCGAAAATTTAAATAATGAATATGAATATTATTCAGATTTTGATACGAAAGAACTCCTTTTCTATCATTATATAAAAATATCTAATATTTCGAAAAATTTTAACTTACTATGAATAGTCAGGGATAGAATAATTGAGGGAATTTTCTGAAAAATATTGTGAAAAATGAGTGGCAAAAAACGACAGAAATTGGCTAGTTATCATTATAAGAGATCCAATTTTTTGGTCATTAAGGAGCACAAAAAGAAGCGTCGAAAAAATGACAAGATATGCTCTATCTGAATCTAAAGTCTCAATTCCAACAATGAAAAAGGGGGGATTCCTTATTTCGAAATGGTTGATTATGAGATATTTCGATTTGTTTATTATTATTTTTTTATTGAGTTGTGGATATTTCGATACATATAAAAGATCCCCAAAAGAGTTTTTTTATACTTGTTCCATATATGTCTGCTTTGACTCGAATGAATGTTCTGAAGAAACCTCAATTAAGTTATGTTCTAGAAAAAGAGGATTCTTGCGTTTTTGCCCTCCTGCTGAAAGCATTCATTTATCGGCTCATTTCTTAAAATACTTCAATTGGTACACGCAAGAAATAGGCCAATTCAGCAGCTTTTTGTTCCATTTCCCGCGGAGTAAAATTCTCATCAGTACGAGTCAATGGAATGGCTCCCTGGCCTCTGATATCCATATAAAGGACACGCCGAGCATAAATACCCTCTTTAACTTCTATTCTGACGGATTGAATATCTTTTATAAGAAATCGGAGAAAGACCCGACGATTTTTTCCAGGAAATCCCCAACGAAAGATACACACTATTCCGTCTTTTATATCAAATCGATCATAACCACTACCTACATTCCACGAAATTGTGCACCACAAATAGGAGCTAATAAAAAGACCCGCGATCCCATAGAAAGACATCACAATTCCTTGTGGAAAAAAAACGATTTCCTGAGACGGAAATAAAGATATCAAATTTCTACCAAGATAACTCGAGGTTCCAACCAACAAGAATCCTAATGAACCTAAAAAAAGGATAATAGCCCAGCAGAAATTACTTGTTTTTCGAGCCCCCTTTATAGGTTCTATCCATATATGTTCTGATCGACAACTCATACTTGATCCCGTTGCTTTTTTGGAATTGAGAGAATACCCCAAATGAATTTGACTTTAGTCCGTTTGTTTCCGAAGTAACTCGCATCAACTAGCACTAGTTTGATGTGAACCTTTAGGAGTAATTCATTAAATTGGTTAGATCTAAACTAATAACATACCCTTCGTATTATCTCACTAAAGATAGCCACATACATATAGATAGACCAACGTTACAGTTCAGCCATCCGCCGATTCGGGTCTATTTGAAAATAGCTAGAACATAGCATTTTCTGGAGACATAAGAATTTTTCGGCGGAAGCCGCTTATACCATATTTATACCATATTTTGCTAAATGGATATCTGTGTTATGATACAAACGTCAATTGAAAAAAAAAAAAAAAAAGAGATGAGATTTTGTGCCATCGGCTCTAAACAATCTTGTTTTTTTGAACATGAAGAAATAAAGAAGCCATTGCGATTGCCGGAAATACTAGGCCTACTAAAGGGACCAAAACAGAGGGAAAGTTAAGAGTTGTCATAGAATGGGTACCTCGATTTACTATTTGTACCTGTTATTATTATTTAGAATTTATAATATATATCTTATTATATATAAGGATATCTTACTTATTATAATTTGATAATTCTAAATTGAAATTATTATTACTTAATATCTATAGATATAAGTATCTATCTAAGTGAGTATATAATGTACTTTCTACATGAAGGATTTGAAAGGATATGGATGATATCTTATTTTATTCATTTTTTGCTCTTGTCTTCGAATTTCATTTATTAAGCAAAAAGTTTCTTAAAAATGAATAAAAATGAATTAGATTCTACTTATTTAGATTCTATTTATATTGAATTGAGGGGTTTGTTAGAATCCCATCCAGTAGGGATTCTTAGTCAAAATAGGATTATCGTAAGATATAGAAAGATAAAAAATTCTATATTTTCTAGAGTTTAATTATATATGACGAGAAGAAGATATTTTTTTGCCTAATTATAAGAATTTCATCTTTTATCTTGTTAATAGAGGCTTCTTGATCAAATCAATAATAAGGAATATAGAAAAAGGAATATAGAAAAGGGGGCGGATTTTCGATTTTCTGTGACTTTTGATTCTTTATACAATTAGATCTTATGTCAACAAAGAAAACCCCATTCGTCTAATTTTGACTTGGATTCCGATAAACTAATTACTTGTTTGCTCAAAAAAATTGAACTTAATGTTTTAATTTTGATTCAAAGGAAAGAAAGTGTGGAGTTGAAATAACTCGCTCAGAACGCTTTTTAAAGGATTACGTGGTACGATTAGATCGAATAAGCCCTTCTGGAATAAATACTCAGCCGCTTGTGAACCGTCGGGTACTGTTTTATTCAGTGTTTGTTCAATTACTCTTTTACCCGCAAAGGCAATGTAGGCATTGGGTTCAGCAATAATGATATCCCCCAACATACCAAAACTAGCTGTCACCCCACCGGTAGTAGGAGATGTAAGGATTGGTACATAGAATAACTTTTTATTTGATTGATAATCATATAAAGCAGAAGATATTTTAGCCATTTGCATCAAGCTCAAACTTCCTTCTTGCATGCGTGCCCCTCCGGAAGCACACACTATAATAAGAGGTAGAAATTCTTTAGTAGCGTATTCAATCAAACGGGTAATTTTCTCCCCGACGACGGATCCCATACTACCCCCCATAAACTGAAAATCCATAACCGCAATTGCTACGTTAATACCGTCTAGTTGCCCTATGCCTGTTTGAACAGCCTCGGTTAATCCTGTCTTTCTTTGATAAGAATCGATACGATTTTTATAAGGCTCCTCCTCCGAATGAAATTCAATGGGATCCAGAGAGACCATGTCTTCAT